AGAATCAAATCGCACCATCTCTGTAATAGGTAAATGCCTCTTTTTCTCCTGAAGTTGTCGGAATTATTCGTAATAAGATATTGGCTATAATTGAAAAGGTCTTATCAATAAAATTTCCATTTATCCGCGATCTAGGCATAGGTAGCAATCCATTCTATAATTATTCTCATTACCTCTAGTGGTAAACCGATCCCACAAAGAAAAGAATTGTACAGTACGAAATAACATAAAAACAGATTCATTAAGAAAAAAGATATGGGCCCTGTATTTATATTTATTCAAATTGTTCCTTTTTGACAGGAATCAAAAAAAAAAAAAAACAAAGAAATAAATATTGGAGTACGCTTCGATTTCATCCTAATGTAAATGGAGTAGTATACCAACAAAAGAAAGTATTCAATTTCGTTGAAGTTACAGATGAGAATAACGAAAAATTTTTTTATTGAATTCTCATCCAAAGAAGAAAAAAAGATCGAATAACCATTCTATGACGAAAAAACCCGCCCGTTTTATTTTGTATGCATAGGAGGTATACACTATACAATCAACTATATATATTCTGAATACTGGACTGGAAAGGAATTTGAGAATTCTTAAGATATAAGATATGGAATTATAGTCTAAATAGAATCGTGATCTAAAGAGATCCATTAACCTAAGTGCAAAAATAGACCCATCAATCAGCCGATTCGTTATAATTTAGTGATTGCCTTCGGTACCGGTATAAAATATAAAATAACAGAAAAAGAGGCGAAGGCTGGTTTTGCAAACATGAATAGAATGTTTCTAACAGTTTTCATATTTTATATTTATCCGCCTAACCTCAAAAGAAAGATCTTTCTTTGACTTTGATGAAAATTTATCTATTTTTTATAGTTATAATTAGAATTAATTGGTCGTTCCTATCCAATAATATACTAGTACCGGCTCGCTATTCACTCGGTTTTTGGGTCATAATCATTATGTAGGAGAGATGGCCGAGTGGTTGAAGGCGTAGCATTGGAACTGCTATGTAGGCTTTTGTTTACCGAGGGTTCGAATCCCTCTCTTTCCGTACCTTCATCTAATTCACTGATCTTACTAACCAAAAGAGTAAAATATATAAAATTATATTCCAACACAAAACAGTTAGACCTTTCTTTGATATATATTTTATTACTAATTACTGTGTCACGGAAAATACTGAAAGGAAAAGAGTAGACAAGGAATGAAAACCTCCCTTCCGTTCTATGATACCTAAATCGGAGAAAAATCCGGATCAAACTCTTATTTATCTTAACCTTAGGTTAATTTACTTCGACGAAAGGGATCAAAATTGTCCGAACCCTTGTGATTTTTTATTTTCTTTTCATTAGGTTTAGGTCTGGCGCGAATAATATTCTACGACTAGCAATTCATTTATTTTCAAACCGACCCATTTACTATCTATTATTTGATTGACTAATCCTTTATATTGGAATGGTTGAAGAGTCAAATGTTTTGGCATTTCGTCCTGAGAGGATGAATCGAAAGAATTTTGAATCAGAGCTCTAGAGTTTTGTTCATCCCTCGCCGTAATAATATCTCGGGGTTTGCAGCGATAACTTGGTATATCTACTATACGACCATTGACTAAAATATGTCTATGGTTAACCAATTGACGGGCTCCAGGAATAGTCGGAGCCATACCCAATCGAAAAAGGATGTTATCCAAGCGCATTTCAAGTAATTGGAGTAAAACCTGACCTGTTGACCCCTTGGCTTTGCTGGCGATACGAACGTATTTAAGTAATTGTCGTTCTGTAAGACCATAATGAAAACGCAACTTTTGTTTTTCTTCTAGACGAATACGATATTGAGATTTTTTACCGGAACGTGATTGGTTTCTAAGATCACTTCCGGCTCTAGGCCTTTTATTAGTTAGTCCCGGTAAAGCTCCCAGGCGGCGTATTTTTTTGAAACGAGGTCCCCGGTAACGCGACATAAAGACTCCTTATTCTTATTTATATTGAATTCTTATTGATGAAATTTCATTTTACAGAATAAACCTAAACTAAAACTGAACTAAATGATAAATGAAGCGAAGTTTACGGAAGTAGTGTACTTGTACTCTAAAGAATAATTAGATGAATAAATATCCAGACCTTTCTATTCTATATATATTCTATATAAAGATTCTATATAGATAAAAAATAGATAAAAGGGATTCTTTTCATGGCATAGTTGTAAGTTCCTATAAGATAAAAAATAGATTTTTCAATATTATTTGATTTCGGATTTCAAAAGGGCATTCTCAATCATGTAAAAACTCGAAGAAAATAAATAGAGAAAAGCCGGCTATCGGAATCGAACCGATGACCATCGCATTACAAATGCGATGCTCTAACCTCTGAGCTAAGCAGGCTCACATAAGATAAATTATACCTGCATAGGGATTCAATAAACTATTGTTAGCTATTAATTAATATACTTATATTTGCATTCTTGGCGATTCCTATTAGCTAGTCATAATGAATATGAC